GACCAAATTATGTTGGATTTTTTAGCATTGAGAAATTTACCCAAAATCTCAGTAGGGATTTTAAGGCTAATATTTGGGCAAATTTTTGCGGTGGGCAAACACGATATGCATATATATATATATATAATGCGGATGGCTAACCCATATCCCAACTTGTTAGCACGCACGTTCTCGAACCTTCCTTGGTTTCGGGGTTTGACAAGGAGAACAGGATTTGCTGAGCGTAGGGGGTAGGGGGGTTTGTCGCGCAAAAGCCAAAAAGGGGGGCATATATATAAGGGTAAGCTGAAGAAGAGATGAATGTGTTATGCACCTGATTGAGTAATATGTAATTCTTAAGTTATGTCTTTTAATAATGAACCTACGTTAATTCTTGCAAGGAAATGTACGACCTTGATATGTTAATTGTGCCTGCACTCTGAGATGCAAAGTGAAAGGAAACCAAAAAAAGGAACCTTATGCATATAAAAGAACGCCCGGCATGTTGGGTAACGAGGAGTATGTAATTACACCTGTAGCCGGATGCAAGGAAAAGTGAGAAATAGTGGGGCTTCATACGTAAGTGCATGAGATTTTGAGCCAGATACAAGGAATAATTCACTATATACCGTATCCTCAGTTTGTGTCCCTGATTCTATCATGAATAATATGCCTTATATAAACTGGTTGGTGGTCTCTCACTGGGTTAATATAGTTAAATTAGATGTTAGTTGTTTATTTCAAGGAGAATTTGAGAACCATATCTAGGGGAATTATCTATTTCCTAAGTTAAAATAAAATATTTTTGAGTTTTAACAATTTGGTTTATGTACGTCTTGGACGTTAGTACTTGCTTTTAGGTTAAAATAAATGAATGGTGATAATACATATATATGTACTAACACAGTACATGATATTGTGCATGAATGCACTACCATGTACTTCACCATCAGAAGATAGTTTAATTTAGAATTCTGGCTTTGGGAGCCAGGGGTGGGAGTTAAAATCTCCTTTTTCTGGGCGCTAGGAGGGAATTTAACCCTCGATCTTCGGATTACAAGACCGATGCTTTCAAGCTAAGCTACTAGGGCAGGCTCATTTCAATGCTTTGTTTTCTACTCATCCTGCTAGTGGGACAAGGAGGAGGAAGAGTGCAAAGTATAGAACGGATGCGATTTGTCCAATAATGACATATGGGTGTTCTACGGGTATACCTCCAATTCATGTTAGGATAATTATATCTGCAATTAAGGTTCAGAATAGGAATTGGGTTACAGGTCGGAAAGTTAGTCCTCGTTGTTTCGAGGTGTGTAAAATTGGCACAACTATTAGCACAAGAATGCTAAACAGTAGTGCAAGAACCCCTCCTAGCTTGTTTGGGATGGATCGGAGAATGGCGTAGGCAAACAGGAAGTATCATTCTGGCTGAATATGAGGGGGAGTCATGAGCGGGTTCGCTGGGGTAAAATTTTCTGGGTCACCTAGAAGGTTAGGGGAAAATAGCGTCAGAGAGGTGAGGGCGAGCAGTATGATCACAAAGCCAAGAAGGTCTTTGTATGAGAAGTACGGGTGGAAGGAAATTTTATCCGCGTCAGAATTTAGCCCGGCCGGGTTGTTCGATCCTGTTTCGTGTAGAAATAGTAAGTGTAGGACGGTCGCGCCGGCGACGACAAATGGTAGGAGGAAGTGGAACGCGAAGAACCGGGTAAGGGTGGCGTTGTCTACTGAGAAGCCGCCCCAAATTCATTGAACAAGGGTGTCGCCCATATAAGGGACTGCTGATAGGAGATTCGTAATAACAGTAGCACCTCAAAAAGATATTTGGCCCCAGGGAAGTACATAGCCCACGAAGGCGGTTGCTATGACTAGGAGAAGTAGTACCACACCGATATTTCAGGTCTCCTTGTAAAGATAGGACCCGTAATACAGGCCTCGTGCAATATGTATATAAATACAGATGAAGAAGAATGACGCCCCGTTGGCGTGCAGGTTTCGGATAAGTCAGCCGTAGTTAACGTCCCGACAAATGTGAGTTACTGATGAGAATGCGGTTGAAATGTCAGAGGTGTAGTGTATGGCCAAAAATAATCCTGTTAGGATTTGGGTAATCAAACACAACCCTAGGAGGGACCCGAAGTTTCAAAGGGCTGAAATGTTGGATGGGGTTGGAAGGTCGACTAGTGCGTCATTAGCGATTTTTATCAATGGATGGGTTTTTCGTAGGCTTGCCATTACTGTTCTTGTAGTTGAACTACAACGGTGGTTCTTCAAGTCACTGGTCTCGGTTAAAATCCGAGCAAGAATTATGACCTATTTCGTGTTTTTATTACTGGTAGCTCTAATTGTGGGCTTGATCGCTGTTGCGTCTAACCCTACGCCGTATTTTGCTGCTTTAGGTTTAGTAGTGGCAGCAGGAGTCGGGTGCGGGGTATTAGTTGGTTGTGGGGGGTCCTTTCTGTCTCTAGTTTTATTCCTAATCTATCTAGGGGGGATACTTGTAGTGTTTGCTTATTCGGCAGCTTTAGCTGCTGAGCCCTTCCCGGAGGCCTGGGGAAGTCGTTCAGTGGCCGGGTATGTATTAGTCTACCTCGCGGGTGTTGTTTTGATGGCGGGACTACTTTGGGGGGGGTGGTATGAGGGCTCTTGGGTAACCATCGATGGACTTAAGGAGTTCTCGATGCTGCGGGGAGATGTTGGGGGCGTGGCTATGATGTACTCTTTTGGGGGTGCAATACTAGTTATTTGCGCTTGAGTGCTACTTTTAACGCTGCTCGTGGTGTTGGAGCTCACGCGGGGTTTAAGCCGGGGTACTCTCCGGGCAGTTTAGATAAGGACCAGGAGGATGGCTAGCGCTACGGTTAGGAGGAAGATGGTTAGGTATGTTTTAATTATTCCTCGTTGGATATCACTCACCACCTTTGATATTATTATTTGCACCAGGGTCAAGCCTTTTGGTCCAGTGGCCTGGAATCATGTTTGATCAAGTTTAGTAGCGATCGACTGTCCTAGGGTTAGGTTAGCTTTTGGGGGGAGCCGGTGTACTAATGCAGGAAAATACCCTAGTATGTTTGAAAAGTGGTGGGAGGAGGTTGTTGGGGTAATTTTAACCTGTTTATTGGTTATGGCTGCAAGTTCTATGGCCACTAGGAGCCCAATAATAGTTACAATTAGGGCTGCTATTTTCAGGGTGGTGGGCATGGTTATAACGGGTGTGTTTGAGGGTAGGAAGTTGGAGGTAATAATAAGTCCTGCGACAATGCTCCCTCAGGCAAGCCGTTTGATAGGATTAATCACCAGCGGGTTGTTTTCGTTAATTGGGGATAGTGGGAGAAACCGGGGAGATCCTATAGTTACGAAATAGACAACTCGGAAGCTGTAAACTGCGGTGAATGAGGTGGCAATTAGTGTTAGAGTTAGGGCTCAGGCGTTGAGGTAAGAGGTGTTTAGGGCCTCAATAATGGCATCTTTTGAGAAGAATCCGGCAAGGAAGGGGGTGCCCGTTAGTGCCAGGCTGCCAATTGTAAGGTAGGTTGAGGTGGCAGGCATAAGTTTGTGAAGGCCTCCTATCTTTCGGATATCTTGCTCGTCGTTTAGGCTGTGAATGATAGACCCGGAGCACAGGAAAAGCATGGCTTTGAAGAACGCGTGTGTACAAATATGAAGAAATGCTAGTTGTGGTTGGTTTAGGCCAATCGTTACTATTATTAGGCCAAGTTGACTGGATGTTGAAAACGCCACAATCTTTTTGATGTCGTTTTGGGTAAGGGCGCAGGTGGCTGTAAATAAAGTGGTTAGTGCGCCTAAGCATAAACAAATTGTTAGGGCTAGCTGATTATTCTCTATGAGGGGGTGGAGGCGAATTAATAGGAAGATTCCGGCAACAACCATGGTGCTAGAGTGGAGTAGGGCAGAAACTGGTGTGGGGCCCTCTATGGCAGAAGGGAGCCAAGGATGTAGGCCGAACTGGGCCGATTTTCCTGTTGCTGCAAGAATAAGTCCGATTAAGGGGATTGTTATGTCGAAGTTTTTTGATAAAAAGAAGATTTGTTGAATTTCTCAAGAGTTCAGGTTTATTGCGAATCATGCTATTGCTAAGATTAACCCAATGTCCCCCACGCGGTTATAAATAACAGCTTGGAGAGCTGCCGTATTAGCGTCCGCCCGTCCGTGCCACCAGCCGATCAGGAGGAACGATATGATTCCGACCCCTTCTCAGCCAATAAATAGCTGGAACATGTTGTTCGCTGTGACAAGTGTAATCATGGCTACCAAAAATAGGAGCAAGTACTTAAAGAATCGGTTCATGTTGGGGTCAGAATGTATGTATCACAATGCAAACTCTAGAATTGATCAGGTGACGTATAGGGCAATAGGTGTGAAGATAAGAGAATAGTGGTCGAATTTAAAGCTGATGTTTGCATCAAACATTTGTGTATTTATTCAGTGTCAGTTCGTAGTAATAGTCTCTACCCCCTGATCGAGGAAGATCATGAGTGGAAGTAGGCTAACAAAAAATGCGGTGCTGACGGCAGTCTTGACGTGTGTGTCCGCCCATTCTGGTTTGTGAGGCTTTGGGCTTAATGCTGTTAGTAGGGGGAACATAAGGATTGCGAGGACCAAGATAAGTGAGGATGACATAATTAGGGCTGTTATATTCATAGCTTCTGCTTGGATTTGCACCAAGAGTTTTTGGTTCCTAAGACCAATGGATGAACTATTATCCTTCAGAAGCGTAAGGAAGCCGAGGACTTTAACCTCGGTACATAAGGATTAGCAGTACTTACTGACGTCTGTCCTTCCTTGGTGAGTAAGGGGATTTTAACCCCTGTCTTTAGAATCACAATCTAATATTTTGGTTAAACTATACTTACTAATAACACCATCCTCACATGAGCTCCGGCTTTGCTACAAGAAGAATTACCGGAATAAGGTGAAGGGCTATCAATAAGTGCTCTCGAGTGTGGAATGGTGGAAGTTTTAGCATGTGGCTTGGCGCCGGGCCGCGTTGAGATATTAGGAACATATAAAGAGAGTAGCCGGCGGTAATCAGTGTGCCTAATCCTGTGAGTGCAATAGTTCATGGAGATCAGTTAAAGAGGGTTGTAATAATCATGAGTTCTCCCATCAGATTGGGGAGGGGCGGTAGTGCTAGGTTGGCCAGGTTGGCAATAAACCATCAGACTGCTGTTAACGGGAAGATTATCTGTAGTCCGCGGGCAAGAATCATTGTCCGACTATGGGTCCGTTCATAGGCCGTGTTAGCTAAGCAGAATAGTATGGAGGACACCAGGCCGTGGGCGATCATAAGAATGATTGCTCCTGAAAACCCTCATGGGGTTTGAATCAGAATTCCTCCGGCTACAAGGCCTATATGACTGACAGAGGAATAAGCAATTAATGATTTAAGGTCCGTCTGGCGCAAGCAAATGGATCCTGTTATGATAATCCCTCATAATGCCAGAATAATAAAGGGGTAAATAAGCTCTTTAGAAAGAGGGTCTAATATGACTATTATTCGCATTATTCCGTACCCGCCAAGCTTTAACAGAACCGCTGCCAGTACCATAGACCCTGCAACGGGGGCTTCCACGTGTGCTTTTGGTAGCCACAGGTGGACGCCGTATAGGGGTATCTTCACTAGGAAGGCGATTAAGCAGCCTGCTCATCAAATTTTATGTCCTCAGGAGTCTAGCAGTAGCGGCTGGGCGTATTGAATGACCAGCATAGATAAAGTTCCTGTGGATTGTTGAAGGAGAAGGAGGGCAACCAGAAGCGGGAGGGATCCGGCTAGAGTATAAAATAGGAAGTAGGTCCCTGCGCTGAGGCGTTCAGTTTGATTACCTCACCGCGTGATAATAATAAGGGTGGGGATGAGTGTGGCCTCAAATATAATATAGAACATAATAATCTCCGTTGCGCCGAATGCTATAATTAGGAAAGTTTGTAGGGAGGCGAGGAGTGTAATATAAAGGCGTTGTCGGCTGATGGGTTCAGAATTAATGTGGTTTTGGCTGGCTAAGATCATCAGGGGGAGGAGTCAACATGTTAGTACTAAGAGCGGGGTGGACAGAGGGTCTGTGGCCAAGTATGAGCTAGACGTAGATCATCCGGCTTCTGATGTTCACTTTAATCAGGCGAGGCTGATGAGGGCAATTGAAAGGCTGTGAGTGGTGGTAGAAGTCCATAATCATTTGGCGGGGGCGAGCCAAATTGTTGGGAATAGCATGAGCGTGGGAATTAATACTTTTAGCATTGCAGGAGATTAAGGTTTTGTAGGCGGTCTGTGCCGTGGGTACGAGCTGTGGCTACCAGAAGTGCAAGGCCTGCACTTGCTTCACAGGCAGAAAAAGCTAGCAACAGCATAGGGGCTGTAGAAAAGCTTGTTGATTCAAATTGTAGGGTTCATAGGGCTAGTGCAATAAATAGGGATAATATTATTCCTTCTAGGCACAGCAGTGCAGAGAGCAGATGTGTACGGTGAAATGCTAATCCTATTAGCCCTAAAATAAAGGCTGAGCTAAAGCTAAAGTGTACTGGTGTCATAAGGGGGTCGTGGATTTAAACCACGATTTTCTGAGCCGAAATCAGAGGTCTTCTGTTGGACTAACCCCCTATTCTGCTCATTCTAGGCCTCCTTGGGTTCACTCATAAACTAACCCAAGAGTTAGTAGTACTAGGACTGCAGTGGCTCAAAAGAATGTTCCGGTTGGGCTATGGAGTTGGTCCCCTCAGGGCAGGGGAAGGAGGAGAGCAATTTCTAGGTCAAATAAGAGGAATAAAATTGCCACTAAAAAGAACCGAAGGGAAAAGGGCAGCCGGGCAGATCCTAGCGGGTCAAAACCACATTCATAGGGGGAGAGTTTCTCTGCATCTGGGTTCATCTGCGGTAGTCAGAAGGATACAATTGCTAGGATTGATGATAAGGCTATTGTAATAATAAAAATAGTCGTAATTAGGTTCATTATCTTTCCCTGGGGTTTAACCAAGACTAAATGATTGGAAGTCACTTGTACTAACTTTAATACTAGAAAGATATGAGCCTCATCAATAGATGGATACGTAAAGGAATAGTCACACTACGTCGACAAAGTGTCAGTATCAGGCAGCGGCTTCAAAGCCGAAGTGGTGTTCAGATGTAAAGTGGTATTGAATTTGGCGAAGGAGGCACACAGCCAGGAAGGTTGATCCAATAATAACATGTAGTCCATGGAACCCGGTGGCTACGAAGAACGTAGAGCCGTACACCCCGTCTGCAATTGTGAAGGGGGCTTCGTAATATTCTATGGCTTGAAGGGCGGTAAAATAGAATCCTAGAATAATTGTGAGTGCAAGAGATTGAATAGCTTGTTTTCGCTCACCCTCTATAATACTATGGTGGGCTCATGTGACTGTTACACCAGATGCTAATAGTACAGCTGTATTGAGAAGGGGCACTTCGAATGGGTCTAGTGTGGTGATTCCTGTAGGGGGCCAGCATCCTCCTAGTTCGGGTGTTGGTGCCAGGCTTGAGTGGTAGAAGGCTCAGAAGAAACCTAAGAAGAAGAATACCTCAGAAGTAATAAACAGAATTATTCCATAACGTAGTCCCTTCTGTACTGGCGGTGTGTGATGTCCTTGGAAGGTTCCCTCTCGGATAATATCACGTCATCACTGGAATATTGTGAGAAGTAGAAGAATTAGTCCAAGAGTTATTAGCGTTACTGAGTGGAAGTGAAACCAGATTGCTAGGCCGGACGTTATTAGTAGAGCTCCGACGGCTCCGGTTAGTGGTCATGGGCTTGGATCAACCATATGATATGCATGCGCTTGGTGGGCCATTAAACGTTTTCTTGTAGGTAGAGGCTTAGGAGTAGTACAAATACGTAGGCTTGAATCATGGCTACTGCGACCTCCAAAAGTGTTAATAGGAAAAGGACCGCAGCGGTCAGGATTGCTACCGTCGGCATCATAGGTAATAATACGAATACGGCTGTGGCGATAAGCTGAATTAGTAGGTGGCCTGCGGTTAAGTTAGCTGTAAGTCGGACTCCTAGTGCTAGCGGTCGAATAAATAGGCTGATTGTTTCGATGATAATTAGCACGGGAATTAGGGGAATAGGAGTTCCTTCTGGCAGAAGATGTCCAAGAGCAACTGTTGGTTGGTTTCGCATGCCGATAATTACTGTGGCAAGTCATAGTGGCACAGCAAGCCCTATGTTTAGGGATAGTTGTGTTGTAGGTGTAAAGGTGTATGGGAGGAGGCCCAGTATATTAATAGTAATAAGAAATACTATTAAAGAGGCTAGTAGTAGTGCCCACTTGTGCCCTCCTGCGTTCAGGGGTAATATAAGTTGATTAGTAAATCGATTAATAAACCATGTTTGGACAGTAATGAGGCGATTATTTACTCACCGAGATGGCGGTGTTGGAAAAAGTACTCACGGGAGTGCAATTGCAACGGCAATGAGTGGAATTCCTAGGAGAGATGGGCTAGCAAATTGGTCGAAAAAGCTTACTATCATGGTCAGTTTCAGGACTCAGTTTTATGTTTTTCTTCACTCATGGGTGTTGGTTCATTTGGTGCAGTGTGATTTAAAATTTTGGTCGGGATAATAGTGAGGAAGACGATTCATGAAAATACTAGGATTGCGAATCAAGGGTTGGGGTTGAGTTGGGGCATTTCACTAGAGGTGGTCGGTAGTCACCAAACTTTGGCTTAAAAGGCCAACGCTTTGTCCAATAATTAGCTTTCTAGTGAGGCGTCTTCTAGTATCAATGAGGATCAGCTTTCGAAGTGTTCTAGTGGGACGGCTTCAACCACAATAGGCATAAAACTGTGATTGGCTCCACAGATTTCAGAGCATTGTCCGTAAAACACTCCTGGGCGTGAGGCGATAAAGGCAGTTTGGTTTAATCGCCCGGGCACGGCGTCTATTTTTACACCTAAAGATGGGACGGCTCAAGAATGTAGCACGTCCTCCGCGGATACTAAAACACGGACAGGTGATTCTATCGGAACTACTATTCGGTGGTCTGTCTCTAGGAGCCGGAATTGGCCTGGGGTGAGGTCTTGGGTTGGGATTATGTAGGAGTCAAATCCCAGGTCTTCATAGTCGGTATATTCGTAGCTTCAGTATCATTGATGTCCTATGGCTTTAATTGTTAAGTGGGGGTCGTTAATCTCATCTATAAGATATAAAATACGAAGGGAGGGGAGGGCAATTAAAACTAGAATAACAGCTGGTAGAACTGTTCATACAATCTCGATTTCTTGGGAGTCTAAAATATATTTATTGGTGAGCTTGGTTGAGACCATTGCAATAATAATATAGAGTACTAAAGTGCTAATTAAGAATACAATTATTAAGGCGTGATCATGGAAGTGAAGAAGTTCTTCTATAACGGGTGATGCCGCGTCTTGGAATCCTAGTTGTGTGGGATGTGCCATTAAGCCTTAGGCCTAAGACATACAGGAGTCTAACCTGCAACTTCACCTCGACAAGGTGATGTAATATGCACATTTTACTAATGTCTTTAGAAGAAAGTGACAGAGTGGTTATGTGACTGGCTTGAAACCAGTATATGGGGGTTCAATTCCTCCCTTTCTCGTTAATTTGATTGAACTTGTACAAATGCTGGTTCCTCGAACGTGTGGTATGGTGGAGGGCAGCCATGGAGTCATTCTACGTTTGTTATAGTCAGCTCTACTGAGGATACTTCCCGTTTAGCGGCGAAGGCCTCTCAGAGGATAAACAGGAACATAATTACTGCTACCAATGAGATGAGTGATCCAATAGATGATACTGTATTTCACAGAGTGTAGGCGTCTGGGTAGTCAGAATACCGTCGTGGTATTCCTGCCAGGCCTAGGAAATGTTGTGGGAAGAATGTAAGATTTACACCAATAAATATAACCGCAAAGTGGATTTTTGTTCAGGTGTCATTTAAGGTATATCCTGAAAAGAGCGGGAATCAGTGAACGAAGGCTGCTATAATAGCAAATACGGCACCTATTGACAATACATAGTGGAAGTGGGCAACTACGTAGTATGTGTCGTGGAGTACAATATCAAGTGAGGAATTAGCTAAGACAATTCCGGTTAGCCCCCCTACTGTAAAAAGGAAAATAAATCCTAGGGCTCATAGCATAGGGGTTTCTCATTTGATAGAGCCCCCGTGAAGCGTGGCAAGTCAGCTAAACACTTTTACACCGGTCGGGATAGCAATAATCATCGTTGCGGATGTGAAGTAGGCGCGGGTGTCGACGTCTATACCAACAGTGAACATGTGATGTGCTCAAACAATAAACCCGAGGAGGCCAATGGCCATTATAGCTCAGACTATTCCTATATAGCCAAATGGTTCTTTTTTACCGGCGTAGTAGGCTACGACATGCGAAATAATACCAAAGCCGGGTAAAATAAGAATATAAACCTCTGGGTGGCCAAAGAATCAGAATAAGTGTTGGTACAGGATCGGGTCACCTCCCCCTGCCGGATCGAAGAACGTGGTGTTAAGATTACGATCTGTAAGAAGTATTGTAATTCCGGCAGCTAAGACTGGTAGTGATAGAAGGAGAAGGACGGCTGTTACCAGCACGGCTCATACAAAGAGGGGTGTTTGATACTGGGAGATGGCTGGGGGTTTCATATTAATAATTGTAGTGATGAAGTTGACCGCGCCTAAAATTGATGATACACCTGCTAGGTGAAGCGAGAAGATTGTTAAGTCTACTGATGCTCCTGCATGGGCGAGGTTGCCTGCAAGTGGGGGGTATACTGTTCACCCTGTTCCGGCTCCGGCTTCAACACCAGAAGAAGCTAATAGCAGTAGGAATGAGGGGGGCAGAAGTCAGAAGCTTATGTTATTCATTCGCGGGAATGCTATGTCAGGTGCGCCAATCATTAGTGGGACGAGTCAATTTCCGAACCCGCCAATAAGAATTGGCATTACTATAAAGAAAATTATTACGAAGGCGTGGGCGGTAACGATAACATTATAAATTTGGTCATCGCCTAAAAGTGACCCGGGTTGGCTTAGTTCGGCCCGAATAAGGAGGCTTAGAGCAGTCCCCACTATTCCGGCTCAGGCACCAAATACAAGATAAAGGGTACCAATGTCTTTGTGGTTTGTAGAAAAGAATCAGCGCGTAATTGCCACAGGTAGGGTAGCCGAGCGTTCAGGCGGTGGGTTGTAGCCCCGAAGACAGAGGTTTGAGTCCTCTCCCTATCACAGCCCCGTGGTGGAGAACACGTTGGATTGCAAATCCAGAGACGCAGAGTAATACCCTGCCGGGGCTTTTCCCGCCTTTCTCGGTTAACGGCGGGAAAAGTAGATGGATGCTCGCTGGCTTGAGCGCTTAGCTGTTAACTAAGAGTTTGTAGGATCGAGGCCTTCCCATCTAGAAAGGCCTTAGTTTAATAAAAACATTTGATTTGCAATTAGAAAATGCAAGATAGACTCTTGTAGGTCTTATCAGGGACTAGAAGATTTTCACTTCTGCTTAGGGCTTTGAAGGCCCTTGGTCTGATGCTATCCTAAGTCCCTAGGTGACTAATATCAGGATAGCTGGGGATACGGGCAGAAGACCAAGTGCTATCGTGGTAAATAGGGCCAGGGGTAAAGAGGCCTGGGTCGTCTGGGCCCGTCAGGGGGTGGTCGCGGCAGTAGTGTTGGGGGAGATGGTGAGTGTTATGGCATAGCAAAGGCGCAAATAAAAGTACAGGCTGAGAAGAGCAGCAAGGGCTATGACCGTGGCGGTTAGGGGAAGGCTCTGCTTCGCCAGCTCCTGTAGGATGAGTCACTTTGGTATAAAGCCCGTGAGTGGGGGTAATCCTCCCAATGATAATAACACAAGGGCAGTGGCCGTGGTAAGGATAGGACTCTTCGACCAGACGACCGCAAGGGTGTTGACTTTTGTTGCGGACGAAATCTTTAGGGTAAGGAATGCCGCGGATGTCATAAGGATGTATGTCAGTAGCGCAAGAAGGGTAAGTTGTGGGGCATATTGGAGTACAATAAGCATTCAGCCCATATGTGCAATTGAGGAGTAGGCCAGGATCTTCCGCAGTTGGGTTTGGTTCAGGCCGCCTCATCCTCCAACCAATGTTGACATCAGCCCGAGGGCTGTTAAGAGCATGGGATCAATGGCTTGAGCCGTCTGAACGATGAGGGCGAGCGGGGCAAGCTTTTGTCAGGTAGATAAAATCAAGCCCGTTAAAAGATCTAGCCCTTGCAAGACCTCGGGCATTCAGAAATGTATAGGTGCTAAACCAATCTTAAGTGCCAGGGCAGCGATAACTATTGTACTAGCGATGGGGTTTGACATGCTATTCATGTCTCATTCCCCTGTAATCCACGCATTTGTTGTGCTTGCGAACAGGATTATGGCTGCTGCAGTGGCCTGGGTTAAAAAATATTTCGTAGTTGCTTCTACCGCACGGGGGTGGTGGTGTTGCGCTATTAGGGGAACAATCGCTAGGGTGTTGATCTCTAGCCCCATTCAAGCTAGCAATCAGTGAGAACTAGCAAAGGTGAGGGTGGTCCCCAGTCCTAGGCTGGACAATAGGACTGTTAATACGTAGGGGTTCATTGATGGAGGAGGGAGTTTAACCGTCATTTTCGGGGTATGGGCCCGAAAGCTTATTTAGCTGACCCCATCCTAGAAAGTGGTGTAGAGGAAGCACTAAGAGTTTTGATCTCTTGGGCATGGGTTCGACCCCCTTCTTTCTAAGAACTGAGGGGATTTTAACCCCTATTAGCCACTCTATCAAAGTGGTCCCTGGGCATTCGGGCACAGTTCCCAAGTTATAGCTGTGGGGGAAGGCCTGCTAGTGCAATGGGTAGGGAAATATGTCACAAGACAAGAGCCAGCGTTAAGGGGAGGAAGTTTTTCCATACCAAGTGCATGAGTTGGTCGTATCGGAACCGTGGGTAGGAGGCTCGGACTCATAAGAATATAACCGAGAGAAACGCGGCTTTAACTATAAGACCAACTGTTGTTAATTCTGGCATGCCCGTAAAATGTGATGTCCCCAGAAATAATACGGCTGACAGGGTATTTATGAGTAAAATGTTTGCGTACTCGGCCAGGAAAAAGAGGGCGAAGGGTCCTCCTGCATATTCTACGTTGAAGCCCGAGACAAGTTCCGACTCACCTTCGGTTAAATCGAAGGGCGCCCGATTAGTCTCCGCTAGAGTTGAGATATATCATATTGCGGCTAAAGGCCATGCGGGGGCAAGCAATCAGATGCTTTCCTGGGCTGTATTGAATGTTTGGAGGGTGTAGCCGCCAGAGAAGATAATGACAGAGAGCAGAATAAGCCCGAGGCTTACCTCGTAGGAAATTGTTTGGGCTACCGCTCGCAAGGCTCCGATTAGGGCATACTTTGAGTTTGATGCTCATCCAGACCCAAGAATAGAATATACTGCAAGGCTTGAGAGGGCTAAAATAAACAGCACACCCAGGTTGAGGTCAATTACGGGGTGAGGTATGGGCATGGGTGCTCATAGCGTTAGCGCCAGGGTCAGTGCGAGGATAGGGGTCGCTAGAAAGAGGAAGGGGGATGAGGTAGAGGGGCGGACAGGTTCTTTAATAAATAATTTAACCCCATCAGCGATGGGTTGTAGCAATCCATAGGGTCCTACCACGTTGGGCCCTTTTCGTAGTTGTATATACCCTAATACCTTCCGCTCGAGCAAGGTTAGGAATGCTACGGCCAATAGAACCGGGACAATGTAGGCAAGGGGATTAATTAGATAACTTATCAGAGTGTTTAGCATAACTGGGAAGAGGATTTGAACCTCTGATTTAAAGGGCTTAGGCCTTTCGCAATTTACCATGCTCTGCCACCCCAGTATGTCCTTATTTTGGACGGCAGGGGTTTTGGCCCTCCCTTTACTTAATTTATTTGTTTTCATCAATTAGGGGCGGGGCGTGCCTCAAGCATGGGCCCCTCTTTTCCGATCCTTTCGTACTAGGAAAAGTAGCGCTACAGATAGAAACTGACCTGGATTACTCCGGTCTGAACTCAGATCACGTAGGACTTTAATCGTTGAACAAACGAACCCTTAATAGCGGCTGCACCATTAGGATGTCCTGATCCAACATCGAGGTCGTAAACCCCCTCGTCGATATGGACTCTGGGAGAGGATTGCGCTGTTATCCCTAGGGTAACTTGGTTCGTTGATCGGCTTTTCAGCCGGATCATTCTTGGTCAGATGTTCTGCGGCTTATAGATGTATCTCTTGGCTTTGGGGATTAGCCCAGTCCACTCGGAGGCTCTCTTCTCCTCCGTGGTCGCCCCAACCGAAGGTAAAGTTTCATTCGCCACTAAGTTCTTGCTTTTCGTGGAGTCGTTTAACGTGGTTGAACCTTGTACCTTAAGCTCCAAAGGGTCTTCTCGTCTTGTATAATTATACCCGCTTCTGCACGGATAGATCAATTTCACTGACTGGAAGGGGGAGACAGTTAAGCCCTCGTCTAGCCATTCATACAGGTCTCTATTTAAGAGACAAGTGATTGCGCTACCTTTGCACGGTCAAAATACCGCGGCCGTTGAACCCGTAGTCACTGGGCAGGCTGGACCTCCTATACTCAATATAGTTGCAGGAGGCGATGTTTTTGGTAAACAGGCGAGGCTTGTGTTTGCCGAGTTCCTTTCCCTTCTTTTAGTCTTTCCCTTAAAAATAGCACTCCAGTGTGGGGTTAACGATCATTTAGCTGTGAATTCTTCCTGAGGTCTGTATTGTTCACATTACCCTCTTGGGTTGGGTTCGTTAAGCTCCAGTGGTTGGTCCGATCTGGTTTACACTTGTGCCGGGAGAAGAGCAGGTCTTCTTGTTACTCATTTTAGCATAATCTCTTCCATGTAGGCATGGGTTGGCCTGATACAACTAGGGGAGTAAGATTTTTTATCGGTATAATAAACTTCCTTCTGTCTGAGCTTTAACGCTTTCTGTTTAGGTGGCTGCCTTTAGGCCCACTAGAACAGCGTATTTTATATATTATGATCTTTATCCTCCTGTGAAGGTTGTATCCTTTGTTAAAGGGGCTGTACCCCCTTCAACTAACTCTCATATCTTTCCCTGAGTACCTTAGTAGTATATTCTTCGGTTTGGGGTGTATGAGGCTGAACTTCTATCCACTTCTCAGGCAACCAGCTATCACCAGGTTCGGTAGGTCTGTCACTTCTACCCGGAGCTCTTCCCACTCTTTTGCCACAGAGACGGGTTAGCCCTAGATTAACATAGGCTGTCTCGGGGTAGCTCACCTGGTTTCGGGGCTTCAAACTAAAGGGCTCTTTGCTTGAGGGTGCTGGCTAAATCATGATGCAAAAGGTACAAGGTTTAGTCTTTGTTTTTCGTCGCTTATATGGATTATTTCATTTCTCTTTCAGCTTTCCCTTGCGGTACTTTCTCTATCGCTTTGGGTTGGACCTTTTCCGTCTCCCGTACTTAGGTAAAAAAATGGTTTAGTTTATGGTGTTAGGCCATGTTTTGTTATAAATAGTGTCAAATTATATAAATAATTAAGCTAGCTGGTTGGCTCAGGGCGATCCAATTTGCATGGATGTCTTCTCGGTGTAAGTGAGATGCTTAACTAACTCAGCCACACCCTGAATTTAATCCAAGTGCACCTTCCGGTACACTTACCATGTTACGACTTGCCTCCCCTCGTCAGCGCTTTGGTGTTAGATATCTTTATTGCATTTTGACAGGGGAGAGTGACGGGCGGTGTGTACGCGCCTCAGAGCCGGGTTCAAAAGGACACTCTGCTTCCTTTTTACTACTAAATCCTCCTTCAAGCACTAATTTCATGTTGCATGTCCGTAGTGTTCTATTGTAGAAAATGTAGCCCATTTCTTCCCGCTTCGTACGCTACACCTCGACCTGACGTTCTGGGCTGTGCCCATTTTGCTTACTTTTATTGCCTTCACAGGGTAAGCTGACGACGGCGGTATATAGGCTGGGGTGGCTAGAAGTGGTGAGGTTTAACGGGGGTTATCGGTTCTAGAACAGGCTCCTCTAGGGGGGTCTAAGGCACCGTCAGGTCCTTTGGGTTTCAAGCTAATGCTCGTAGTACCCGGGCGGACGTCTAATTGTAGCTGGACGTCTAGGTTTATGGCCGAGCATAGTGGGGTATCTAATCCCAGTTTGTTTCTCAGCTTTCGTGGGGTCAGGTGGGCTTTATTAAAGCTACTTTCGTATATTGGGCTTCGGACACCTAGAAGCGTATGACAGCCAAAGGGCCATTCGGCTTTATTGTTATGCTTTCCTTAACCACCCTTTACGCCGCGTATCATTAACTAGGGCCTCTCGTTTAACCGCGGTGGCTGGCACGAGTTTTACCGGCCCTCTTAAACCCTGACTGAGTCAAGTTTTCACTTATGGCTTAATATTTATCACTGCTGAATTCCCTTGGGGGTGTGGCTCGGCCAGGCGTCTTGGGCTAAAAAGTTTGTGCCTGATGCCCGCTCCTCGTCCCCGGGCAGGGGATTAAGGGCATACTCACGGGGTTGCGGAGACTTGCATGTGTAAGTCGGGTTAAAGCTAATAATAAGGTCAGGACCATGCCTTTATGCATGCGGAGCTTCTCAGGGCCCATCTTAACATCTTCAGTGTTATGCTTTGTATTAAGCTACGCTAGC